CGTAGTCGGAGAGAAAATCACCCGTTTGATTGAACACGCTGCCAATCAAAATTTACCTCTTATTATAGTGTGTGCTTCTGGGGGGGCGCGCATGCAGGAAGGAAGTTTGAGCTTGATGCAAATGGCTAAAATATCGTCTGCTTTATATGATTATCAATTAAATAAAAAATTATTTTATGTATCAATCCTTACATCTCCGACAACTGGTGGAGTGACAGCTAGTTTTGGTATGTTGGGGGATATCATTATTGCCGAACCCAATGCCTACATTGCATTTGCAGGTAAAAGAGTAATTGAACAAACATTGAATAAAACAGTACCCGAAGGTTCACAAGCAGCTGAATACTTATTCCAGAAGGGTTTATTCGACCTAATTGTACCACGTAATCTTTTAAAAAGCGTTCTGAGTGAGTTATTTAAGCTCCACGCCTTTTTTCCTTTGAATCAAAAGTCAAGCAAAATCAAGTAGAGCACTAAGTTCAATTATTTTTTTTGTGTTTGTAGCAAAAAGTAGTTAGTTTATCGGAATCAAAGTAAATAAGATAATAATGGCCTTTTCTTTGGTGATAGAAGATCGAATTGTAGAAAGAATCAAAACGAAAGTTGAGGATAACTCTTTTTTTGACCTATATTCCTGATTACGAATCAAGAAACCTTTATCACCAAGAGTGAGTTCTTCCTTTCGTGAAATTAGTAAAATAAAACGAATTTGGTCTTGTCTTAGGTATATAATTTGAAATTTCAATATAGATAATAGAGTTTTGTATCTTTCTCTATCTACCGAAAAACCATTTTAGCTAAAAATCCATGTTGGGTCGGATTCGAACGAATCCTTCGATAATCGGTAAAAAACTCTTTATCTATTTTTAGAAAATTAGAAGACAAGAACAAAAGACAAAGAAATGAAGAAAAATAATAAAGTTTATTATCATTATCATACATATCTTTCTCATGGAGGAGATGAATAAGTCCATTTATTTAGTTCTACAGTTCTACATTCTTTGCACTTATTCTTATTATACGTACTCAGTTAGATTTAGATATATCGATACTTCGATCTATACTAAGAATTAAAAATTCTTCAAATTCTATTAATAATAAATATTATCTAATTAGAATTCAAATTCTTAATTTAATTATAATTATTACAAGATATCTTTATTTATATAATAACATAATAACAGATACAAATAGTAAATCGAGGTACCCCTTCTATGACAAATTTGAACCTTCCATCTATTTTTGTGCCGTTAGTAGGCCTGGTCTTTCCGGCAATTGCAATGGCTTCTTTATTTCTTCATGTTCAAAAAAACAAGATTGTTTAGATCCGCTGGGACCCAATCTCATCCATTTTTTTTTTTGAAAACGTGGACTTGTATCATAACACGGATATCTATTTATTGGAATATAGTATAACATGTGATTTCCACCGAACATAAAGGAAAAAACTCTTATGCCCGCAGAAACATGATATATGGATATATCAATTCTAGCAATTTTCAAATAGATCAGGATCTCTGGATGGCTGAAATGTAGTCGGTGAATCTATATGTATATCGATATGTATAGTGGGATCGTATTAAATAAAGAGTATGTTATTATTTTAGATTTAACCAATTTGATGAATTACTCCTAAAGGTTGACATCAAACTAGTGCTAGTTCACCTCAAACTAGTGCTAGTTGATGAGAGTTACTTCGGAAACAAAAAAGTAAAGTCAAATTTCTCTGGGGTATTATCTCAATTCCAATAAAATGCAATCGAGTAAAGTATGACTTGGCGATCAGACGATATATGGATAGAACTTATAACGGGGTCTCGAAAAATAAGTAATTTCTGCTGGGCCTTGATCCTTTTTTTAGGTTCATTAGGCTTCTTATTAGTTGGAACTTCCAGTTATCTTGGTAGAAATTTGCTATCTTTTTTTCCGCCTCAGCAAATCATTTTTTTTCCACAAGGAATCGTGATGTCTTTCTACGGAATTGCGGGTCTCTTTATTAGCTCTTATTTGTGGTGCACAATTTCCTGGAATGTAGGTAGTGGTTATGATCGATTCGATAGAAAGGAAGGAATAGTCTGTATTTTTCGTTGGGGATTTCCGGGAAAAAATCGTCGCATATTCCTCCGATTCCTTATAAAAGATATTCAGTCCGTTAGAATAGAAGTTAAAGAGGGTATTTATGCTCGTCGTGTTCTTTATATGGACATCCGAGGCCAGGGGTCCATTCCCTTGACCCGTACTGATGAGAATTTGACTCCACGAGAAATTGAACAAAAGGCTGCTGAATTAGCCTATTTCTTGCGTGTACCAATTGAAGTATTTTGATAAATTGAGAATCAGAACGTTCATTCAATTAAAGAAAACGTATATGAAAGAACCATAAAACGAAACTCTTTTTATGGTCTTTATGCGTTTTATGGTCTTTATGCGCACGCAATTCAATAACAAATAACAAATCGAAATAATAGATTCATCTCAGACGGCAAACCATTTCGAAAGCAAGAATTTTTTTAGTTCAATATTTGTTGGAATTGACACTTTAGATCCAGATAGATCGTATCTTGTAAATTTTAAATTCTTTCTTTTGTATTCTTTAATGACCAACAATTGGATTTCTTAATTAAATACTGAGAACTAGCCAATTTATCCTTTGCCAGTCATTTTTTTTTGATCATCCTAATATCTTTCCCTCAATTATTCTATTCCTGACTATGGGTAATCAGTGAAATTTTTTAGAAATATTGGATATTTTGATAGCAAAGGAGTTCTTTCGTCTCAAAATCTGAATAATATTCATTACTTAAAGTGGTTCTTTCGATCATTCATCGAAAGGATACACTTTATTTTAAATTTGACCAATTGAGATATCAGGAAACAATATTCTAAATTTCTTCATTCGAAGTGAATTCTTAGCCTATTTCTGTATTCTTTCTAGATTCAAAGACTAACCACAAAATCACAAAGAAAATAGATTCATAAGTTCGATACCTTGTATAAAACTCATGTGTGTAAGAAGTATTCGATCGCATAGAGTGTACGAATGGGTTGATTAACAATTTACAGACGAAAAAATGGCAAAAAAGAAAGCATTCACTCCTCTTTTCTATCTTGCATCTATAGTATTTTTGCCCTGGTGGATTTCTTTCTCAGTTAATAAATGTCTGGAATCTTGGGTTACTAATTGGTGGAATACTGGGCAATCCCAAATTGTCTTGAATAATATTCAAGAAAAGAGTCTTCTAGAAAAATTCAGAGAATTAGAGGAACTCCTCTTCTTGGACGAAATGATCAAGGAATACTCGGAAACACATCTCGAAGAGTTTGGGATAGGAATCCATAAAGAAACGATCCAATTAATCACGATACAAAATGAGAATCGTATGGATACGATTTTGCACTTCTCAACAAATATCATCTGGTTTGGTATTCTAAGCGGGTATTCAATTTTGGGTAAGGAAAAACTTGTTATTCTTAACTCTTGGGCTCAGGAATTCCTATATAACTTAAGTGACACAGCAAAAGCTTTGTGTCTTCTTCTAGTAACTGAGTTTTTTCTCGGATATCATTCACCCCCAGGTTGGGAATTCGCTATACGCTCTATCTATAACGAGGTTGGAGTTGTTGCGAATGAGCAAACTATAACTATTCTTGTTTGCATCCTTCCAGTAATTTTTGATACATGTTTTAAATATTGGCTTTTCCGTTATTTAACTAGTCTGTCTCCGTCAATTTTACTGATTTATGATTCAATAACTGAATGATAAAGGATCCATTGATATTAATCTAATCCAATTAGAATGCTTGGTACTTTGTAGTTGTACATAAGCAAAGTATTGAAAATAATATTTACTCTTCCTATTTCTAACCATCGGGAAGATTCATCCTAGATTATTCCAGCAAATAGCAGAATCGTGGCTAGGGAACTATACTAGCGACCTACCCAATTTATTGTAGAAATTTTCGCGATCAATGATTGGACCATGCAAACTAGAAATGCTTTTTCTTGGCTAAAGAAACAGATTACTCGATCTATTTCCGTATCGCTCATGATATATATCTTAACTCGGACGTCCATTTCAAGTGCATATCCCATTTTTGCACAGCAGGGTTATGAAAATCCACGAGAAGCGACTGGGCGTATTGTATGTGCCAATTGCCATTTAGCTAATAAGCCCGTGGAAATTGAGGTTCCACAAACGGTACTTCCTGATACTGTATTTGAAGCAGTTGTTCGAATTCCTTATGATATGCAACTGAAACAGGTTCTTGCTAATGGTAAAAAAGGGGGGTTGAACGTCGGGGCTGTTCTTATTTTACCGGAGGGGTTTGAATTAGCCCCTCCCGATCGTATTTCTCCTGAGATGAAAGAAAAGATTGGCAATTTGTCTTTTCAGAGCTATCGCCCCAATAAAACAAATATTCTTGTGGTAGGCCCTGTCCCTGGTAAAAAATATAGTGAAATAACCTTCCCTATTCTTTCCCCGGACCCTGCTACTAAGAAGGATGTTCACTTCTTAAAATATCCTATATACGTAGGCGGGAACAGGGGAAGGGGTCAGATTTATCCCGACGGCAACAAGAGTAACAATACAGTTTATAATGCTACAGCAGCAGGTATAGTAAGCAAAATCATACGAAAAGAAAAAGGGGGGTATGAGATAACCATAACGGATGCGTCAGAGGGACGTCAAGTGGTTGATATTATCCCTCCCGGACCAGAACTTCTTGTTTCCGAGGGCGAATCTATCAAATTTGATCAACCATTAACGAGTAATCCTAATGTAGGCGGATTTGGTCAGGGAGATGCAGAAATAGTACTTCAAGATCCATTACGTGTCCAAGGACTTTTGTTCTTCTTGGCATCTGTTATTTTGGCACAAATCTTTTTGGTTCTTAAAAAGAAACAGTTCGAGAAGGTTCAATTGGCCGAAATGAATTTCTAGATTCGCAGATTTATCGATATCAAGTACGTAAAAAGAACCAAATTCTTGTTGGCGATT